CCCCATCTTATAAATGATAAACTAGACTAAAAAATCAAGTTGATGAAATTTTCGATATAGAAATTATATATAGATTGTTTTTCAAACAAAAACAAAAGTACTATGTTAGTGTCAGCATAAGAGTTATTATTCTCCATATTTTTTCATAAGAAAAAATTACAAATTTAGATAGTTCGAAACATTAATTAATAAATGCAAACTTACCTAAATCGTTTATTTTCTATATTTTTGATTCTAAAGGAAAAAATAAATTCTTTCGAATTTGGTATACCATTTGTTTTTCGTCAGGGCGATTTCGATTATTCCAAGGTTTGATTACTTATTTTTCGTACAAAAAAACTTTTCGAATTCCCGGTAGAAAGAGATTTTGCTAACGAAAAGGCTTTTAACGCCGCCCAATACCCCCCTTTTTTCCAAATATTTTTACGAATACGCTTTTTGTAAATTGAAGTACGTTTTTTTGGAACTGCCATTTTAATTTGAATTGATTATTCAGTGTTATAGTTGGATGTGAAAGACATCTATTGTTCAAACGAATCCGTATTTTTTATTCATTATCTATGTATTTAGATTCTAGGTGATACCCTATATTCTTTTTTTTTAATTCAAAAATGAATCGAAAAGCAGAACTATAAACTAGAAATACATTTTCTAAATTTCTATAGAAATAGTAGAAAATATTCGATTAGGAGGAATAAAAAATTCGCCTTCCTAAAATGCCCATAAAAAAATTCGTATGAAATTGAGTAAGATTAATCAAAATTAAATAATGAATACTAATTTCGAGTTTTATCTTTGTTTATTTTTGGTGTGTTTAATTTCTATGTACGTAATAAATCACATTAAAAACTTTATGAACCCAACCCTTAATTAGATCTTAATTGAAAAATTTGAATTTTTTTATTCTATGTTATAGAAATTTGAAAGTAAAGTAACAGATATTCTTTTCTAAAAAAAAATCAATAATTAAATTAATAAAATAGAATTTTTTCTATGTTTTTGTTTAGGATGGAAGACAATCAAAAAATTTTGCATAAAATAAGTTAATATTAATAATTCGGAATAAACTACAGAAGAAATTACTAAAAATATTGAATTCGTTTTTTATCATTATTGACTTTATTAGATCTTTAATCCATTTTCTGATTCATAGTCTTTTTTAGTCGAACTTTGATCCTTTAAGTCTTAACTATATATTTGAAATAATTTAAATGGAAATGAAATCAAAATGAAATTTCTTTTATTTTCATACTTCATAGGCTTCAAAAGTTTCCATTTATTCACTTAATAATTAAGTGTTCACTTTCACTAATAAATTGGTTATTTGCCCAATTATAACTCGGTTATTTGAATATTCTAAAAATATTCAACATCAATATGAATATTTGATATATAGAAAATTAAAAATGAAATAAAAAAAGGATTCTAAGTTATTATAGAACTTTCTTTTTTATTTACTTTTTCAAAAGAGACAAGAGCCAGTGAATCGTAAACAAAAAAATTTCAATTAATTAAATATAAAAATTTTCTATTCTATTATGGAACATATATACCAATATGCATGGATCATACCTTTCCTTCCACTTCCAGTTCCTTTATTAATAGGATCTGGACTTTTATTTTTTCCGATGGCAACAAAAAATCTTCGGCGTATATGGGCTTTTTCTAGTATTTCGTTGTTAAGTATAGTTATGATTTTTTCGATAAAGTTGGCTATTCAGCAAATAAATAGTAATTTTATTTATCAATATTTATGGTCGTGGACCATTAATAATGATTTTTATTTAGAATTTGGCTACTTGATCGATCCACTTACTTCTATTATGTTAATGTTAATTACGACTGTTGCTATTTTGGTTCTTATTTATAGTGATAATTATATGTCTCATGATCAGGGATATTTGAGATTTTTTGCGTATATGAGTTTTTTCAATACTTCTATGCTGGGATTAGTTACTAGTTCAAATTTAATACAAATTTATATTTTTTGGGAATTAGTCGGAATGTGTTCGTATCTATTAATAGGGTTTTGGTTCACACGAACTGTTGCCGCAAATGCTTGTCAAAAAGCGTTTGTGACTAATCGTGTAGGAGATTTTGGCTTATTATTAGGAATTTTAGGTCTTTATTGGATAACAGGTAGTTTCGAGTTTCGGGATTTGTTTGAAATATTCAAAAATTTAATTAATAATAACGAGGTCAATCCCGTATTTTGTATTTTATGTGCTTTTTTGTTATTTGCCGGTGCAGTTGCTAAATCGGCCCAATTTCCCCTTCATGTATGGTTACCTGATGCTATGGAGGGACCTACTCCTATTTCAGCTCTCATCCATGCTGCTACGATGGTCGCAGCGGGGATTTTTCTAGTCGCTCGACTCCTGCCTCTTTTTAAAGTTATACCTTACATAATGTATGTAATATCTATTATAGGTATAATAACAGTACTATTAGGAGCGACCTTAGCTCTTGCCCAAAAAGACATTAAGAGAAGTTTAGCTTA